GCTCGCGTAGCTTAAAATAAAGCATAGCACTGAAGATGCTAAGATGAGCCCTAAAAAGCTCCGTTTGCACAAAGGCTTGGTCCTGACTTTACCATCAGCTTTAGCCCGATTTACACATGCAAGTCTCCGCAAACCCGTGAGAATGCCCTCAATCCCCCGCCCGGGGACGAGGAGCAGGCATCAGGCACAAATTTTAGCCCAAGACGCCTTGCCATGCCACACCCCCAAGGGAACTCAGCAGTGATAAATATTAAGCCATAAGTGAAAACTTGACTTAGTTAGAGCTAAGAGGGCCGGTAAAACTCGTGCCAGCCACCGCGGTTATACGAGAGGCCCTAGTTGATGGGCACGGCGTAAAGGGTGGTTAAGGTTTAATTTAAATAAAGCCAAAAGACCTCTTGGCTGTCATACGCCCCTGAGTGTCTGAAGACCACACACGAAGGTAGCTTTATTATTAGTCCACCTGACCCCACGAAAGCTGAGGAACAAACTGGGATTAGATACCCCACTATGCTCAGCCATAAACCTAGACGTTACTTCACAAAAACGTCCGCCAGGGTACTACGAGCATTAGCTTAAAACCCAAAGGACTTGGCGGTGCCTTAGACCCCCCTAGAGGAGCCTGTTCTAGAACCGATAACCCCCGTTAAACCTCACCACTTCTGGTTAACCCCGCCTATATACCGCCGTCGTCAGCTTACCCTGTGAAGGACTAATAGTAAGCAAAGTGGACACAATCCAAAACGTCAGGTCGAGGTGTAGCGAACGAAGTGGGAAGAAATGGGCTACATTTTCTTTTACAGAATATTACGAACAACACTATGAAACTAGTACTTAAAGGAGGATTTAGTAGTAAAAAGGAAATAGAGTGTCCTTTTGAACCCGGCTCTGAGGCGCGTACACACCGCCCGTCACTCTCCCCGCCAAATGCAACAATAGTTAATAACATACAAGCACAAACAAGGGGAGGCAAGTCGTAACATGGTAAGTGTACCGGAAGGTGCACTTGGATCAAATCAGGGTGTGGCTGAGACAGTTAAGCATCTCCCTTACACTGAGAAGACATCCATGCAAGTTGGATTACCCTGAGCTAAATAGCTAGCTTAATTACTATACTAAATTAATAACATAAATAAAAGTACAAAACCTAAAATTATTAATCAAATCATTTTTCCACCTTAGTACGGGCGACGAAAAAGGTTCCGTGAGCAATAGAAAAAGTACCGCAAGGGAAAGCTGAAAGAGCAATGAAACAAGTCATTTAAGCACAAAAAAGCAGAGATTAATGCTCGTACCTTTTGCATCATGATTTAGCAAGAAATCGACAAGCAAAGAGACCTTTAGTTTGTTACCCCGAAACCAAGTGAGCTACCCCGGGACAGCCTATAAGGGCCAACCCGTCTCTGTGGCAAAAGAGTGGGAAGAGCCCCGGGTAGAGGTGACAGACCTACCGAACTTGGTGATAGCTGGTTGCCTAAGAAATGAATAGAAGTTCAGCCTCGTGCTCCCTTTAATCATACAAGTAATATCTAACTTAGAAAATAAGAAAAGCATGAGAGTTAGTTAAAGGGGGTACAGCCCCTTTAATTAAGGATACAACTTTATCAGGCGGATAGGGATTATAATTAATAAAATTTATCGTTTTAGTGGGCCTAAAAGCAGCCATCTAAGCAGAAAGCGTTAAAGCTCAAACGATGTAAAATTTATTATTTCAATAAAATATCCCACTCCCCTAAACGTATTAGGCCACTCCATGATTACATGGAAGAGACCATGCTAAAATGAGTAACAAGAGACAACATCTCTCCAGGCATAAGTGTAAGCCAGCCCGGATAAGCCACCGGCAATTAACGAGCCCAATAAAAGAGGGTAATATAACTAATATAAATTACAAGAAAATCATATAAAATAATATCGTTAATCCCACACTGGAATGCCCCAAGGAAAGACTAAAAGAAAGGGAAGGAACTCGGCAAACACAAGCCTCGCCTGTTTACCAAAAACATCGCCTCCTGCAAAATTCAAGGTATAGGAGGTCCAGCCTGCCCAGTGACCACAAGTTCAACGGCCGCGGTATTTTGACCGTGCAAAGGTAGCGCAATCACTTGTCTTTTAAATGAAGACCTGTATGAATGGCTAAACGAGGGCTTAGCTGTCTCCCCTTTCCAGTCAGTGAAATTGATCTGCCCGTGCAGAAGCGGACATAAAACTACAAGACGAGAAGACCCTTTGGAGCTTAAGGTTCAAGTCCACCCGCGTTAAACAACTTACTAAATAAGAATTAAACCTAGCAGAAAATGGAGCTTTACCTTCGGTTGGGGCGACCACGGAGAAAAAATTATCCTCCGAGTGGATTGGGTTAACAAACCTAAAACCAAGAAAGACATTTCTAAGCCACAGAAAATTTGACCAATAATGATCCGGCCAATAAGACCGATCAGCGGACCAAGTTACCCTAGGGATAACAGCGCAATCCTCTCCCAGAGTCCATATCGACGAGGGGGTTTACGACCTCGATGTTGGATCAGGACATCCTAATGGTGCAGCCGCTATTAAGGGTTCGTTTGTTCAACGATTAAAGTCCTACGTGATCTGAGTTCAGACCGGAGTAATCCAGGTCAGTTTCTATCTGTAACGTCACTTTTCCTAGTACGAAAGGACCGGAAAAGAGAGGCCCATGCCAAAGGTACGCCTCACCCATAATTAATGAAAACAACTAAATTAGATAAATGGAGGACCTACAATTTAGGCAAAAATAAAGCCACACTAAGATGGCAGAGCATGGTAATTGCAAAAGGCCTAAGCCCTTTCAGCCAGAGGTTCAAATCCTCTTCTTAGTTCATGCTAAACACTTTACTTATTAACCTAATTAATCCCCTCGCATATATTGTTCCCGTGCTTCTAGCAGTAGCATTCCTTACACTAGTTGAACGAAAAGTCTTAGGCTATATACAGCTGCGTAAAGGTCCAAATATTGTAGGGCCATATGGTCTTCTTCAACCAATTGCTGATGGAGTTAAACTATTTATTAAAGAGCCTATCCGCCCGTCCACATCATCCCCCTTTTTATTTTTAGCCACCCCGATACTTGCCCTAACACTAGCCATAACACTATGAGCCCCCATTCCTATACCACACCCAGTTACAGACCTTAACCTTGGTGTTCTATTTATTTTAGCACTGTCAAGCCTTGCCGTATACTCAATCCTTGGATCTGGTTGAGCATCAAATTCAAAGTATGCATTAATTGGTGCCCTGCGAGCCGTAGCTCAAACAATTTCTTATGAAGTAAGTTTAGGACTAATTCTCCTCTCAGTAATTATTTTTACAGGGGGCTATACTCTACAAATATTTAGTATTACCCAAGAAGGAATTTGACTACTAATTCCTGCCTGACCTCTTGCCGCAATATGATATATTTCTACTCTAGCAGAAACAAACCGAGCACCTTTTGATTTAACCGAAGGTGAGTCTGAGCTAGTATCTGGATTTAATGTAGAATATGCAGGCGGACCCTTTGCCCTCTTTTTCCTGGCTGAGTATGCTAATATTTTGTTAATAAATACCCTATCAGCTGTTCTTTTCCTTGGCGCCTCCCACCTCCCAGCCTTCCCTGAATTAACAACAATAAACTTAATAACTAAAGCTGCACTTCTGTCCATGGTATTTTTATGAATCCGAGCCTCATACCCTCGATTCCGCTATGATCAGCTAATACATCTTGTATGAAAAAACTTTTTACCCTTAACTCTGGCCTTAGTATTATGACACACCGCCCTTCCCATTGCATTTGCAGGCCTCCCCCCACAACTCTAATAGCCAGGAACCGTGCCTGAATGCCTAAGGACCACTTTGATAGAGTGGCTTATGAGGGTTAAAGCCCCTCCAGTTCCTAGAAAGAAGGGAATCGAACCCATACTCAGGAGATCAAAACTCCTAGTGCTTCCTCTACACCACTTTCTAAGATAAGGTCAGCTAATTAAGCTTTCGGGCCCATACCCCGAACATGATGGTTAAAATCCCTCCCATATCAATGAACCCCTATGTATTAATAACTTTATTGTCTAGTCTGGGACTGGGAACCGCATTAACCTTCGCAAGTTCCCACTGATTATTAGCCTGAATGGGGTTAGAAATTAATACCCTAGCAATTATTCCCCTTATAGCACAACAACACCACCCACGAGCAGTTGAAGCAACAACTAAATATTTTCTTACGCAGGCAACAGCCGCAGCAATAATTTTATTTGCAGCCACTATAAACGCATGAATTATAGGAGAATGAGATATTAATAGTCTATCCCACCCACTAGCCTCTACCTTAGTTATTACAGCTTTAGCACTAAAAATTGGCCTAGCTCCTGTACACTTCTGATTACCAGAAGTTCTCCAAGGATTAGACTTATCAACAGGACTAATCTTGTCAACATGACAAAAACTAGCACCATTTGCACTAATTATTCAAGTAGCCCCAACAATCGACCCCTATCTCCTAACATTTCTGGGCCTTCTATCAACGCTAGTTGGGGGATGAGGTGGTCTAAACCAAACCCAATTACGAAAAATCTTGGCTTATTCCTCTATTGCCCATATAGGCTGAATATTAATTGTTTTACAGTATACCCCTCAATTAACCCTTTTAGCACTTGGAACATATATTGTTATAACAACCACAGCATTCCTTTCATTCAAAATGTCTCTAGCCACAAAAATTAATACACTTTCTACAGCATGAGCAAAAAACCCAACCCTCATAGCAACCACAGCCCTAGCTCTACTATCACTAGGGGGACTCCCCCCACTAACCGGATTTATACCAAAATGACTAATTCTTCAGGAATTGGCAAAACAAGAACTTCCCCTCACCGCAACAATCATGGCCCTAGCAGCCTTATTAAGCTTGTATTTCTATTTACGGTTATGTTATGCTATAGCCCTAACAATTTCACCCGTTACAACCAACTCTATATTACCATGACGAACCTCTAATTCCCAATCAACACTCACCCTGGCCTTAACCACTACAATTGCCCTGGGACTTCTACCTATTACCCCCGCCCTCCTAGCACTAACCACCTAGGGACTTAGGATAATTTAGACCAAGGGCCTTCAAAGCCCTAAGTAGGAGTTAAAATCTCCTAGCCTCTGATAAGACTTGCGGGACTCTATCCCACATCTTCTGAATGCAAGCCAGACACTTTAATTAAGCTAAAGCCTTTCTAGATGAGAAGGCCTCGATCCTACAAACTCTTAGTTAACAGCTAAGCGCTCAAACCAGCGAGCATTCATCTACTTTCCCGCCGCTTAGCCGAGTAAGGCGGGAAAGCCCCGGCAGACGTCAATCTGCGTCTCTGGATTTGCAATCCAACGTGTACTCCACCACGGGGCTTGATAGGAAGAGGACTTAAACCTCTATCTTCGGGGCTACAACCCGCCACCTGACTTCGGCCATCCTACCTGTGGCAATCACACGCTGATTCTTCTCTACTAATCACAAAGATATTGGCACCCTTTACCTTGTATTTGGTGCCTGAGCCGGAATGGTTGGAACTGCCCTCAGCCTCCTAATTCGTGCCGAACTTAGTCAACCCGGGTCTCTCCTTGGAGATGACCAAATTTATAATGTCATTGTGACTGCACATGCGTTTGTTATAATCTTCTTTATAGTAATGCCAATCCTCATCGGTGGATTTGGCAACTGACTAATCCCTTTAATAATTGGCGCGCCCGACATGGCATTCCCGCGTATAAATAACATGAGTTTTTGACTACTACCACCCTCATTTCTTCTTTTATTAGCTTCATCCGGGGTTGAAGCTGGGGCCGGAACAGGTTGAACAGTTTATCCTCCATTAGCAGGTAACCTGGCCCACGCAGGTGCATCTGTAGACCTTACTATCTTCTCCCTTCATCTGGCGGGAGTTTCATCTATTCTAGGAGCTATTAATTTTATCACCACAACAATTAATATGAAGCCTCCTGCCATCTCACAATATCAAACACCTCTATTTGTATGAGCAGTACTTGTGACAGCTGTTCTCCTCCTCTTATCATTACCTGTCTTAGCTGCCGGAATTACAATACTTCTTACAGACCGAAATTTAAATACCACATTCTTTGACCCGGCAGGAGGGGGAGACCCCATTTTATATCAGCATTTATTCTGATTCTTTGGTCACCCTGAGGTTTATATCTTAATTTTACCTGGATTTGGGATCATTTCACATGTCGTAGCTTATTATGCAGGTAAAAAAGAACCTTTTGGTTATATAGGAATGGTATGAGCCATGATGGCTATTGGCCTCTTAGGCTTTATTGTATGGGCCCATCACATGTTCACCGTTGGTATGGATGTAGACACTCGTGCATACTTTACATCTGCTACAATGATTATTGCTATTCCCACTGGCGTCAAAGTCTTTAGCTGGTTAGCTACACTTCATGGGGGCTCAATTAAATGGGAAACCCCCCTACTCTGAGCCCTTGGTTTCATTTTTCTATTTACAGTGGGAGGATTAACTGGAATTGTATTAGCAAATTCATCCATCGACATCGTACTTCATGACACATATTATGTTGTAGCCCATTTCCACTATGTACTCTCAATAGGTGCAGTCTTTGCTATTATAGCCGGTTTTGTTCACTGATTCCCCCTATTTACGGGGTACACCCTACATAGTACCTGAACTAAAATCCATTTTGGGGTAATATTCTTAGGCGTTAACTTAACATTCTTCCCACAACATTTCCTTGGCCTTGCAGGAATGCCCCGACGATATTCAGATTACCCTGACGCCTATACCCTATGAAACACTGTCTCGTCTATTGGGTCTATAATTTCATTAGTTGCAGTAATTATGTTTTTATTTATTTTATGAGAAGCCTTTGCCTCCAAACGAGAAGTTTTATCCGTAGAACTGACCGCAACAAACGCTGAATGACTCCATGGATGCCCTCCCCCTTATCATACATTTGAGGAACCAGCATTCGTTCAAGTTCAATCAAATTAATCGAGGAAGGGAGGAATTGAACCCCCATGTGCTGGTTTCAAGCCAGCCGCATAACCACTCTGCCACTTCCTTTTAAGACATTAGTAAATTCGTAATTACATCACTTTGTCAAGGTGAAATTGTAGGTTAAACTCCTGCATGTCTTAAGCTTAAAGCTTAATGGCACATCCCACACAATTAGGATTCCAAGACGCGGCATCACCCGTTATAGAAGAACTTCTTCACTTCCATGATCATGCACTAATAATTGTATTTTTAATTAGCACACTTGTACTCTACATTATTGTTGCCATAGTCTCTACAAAACTTACTAATAAATATATTTTGGACTCTCAAGAAATTGAGATTGTATGAACTGTGCTACCCGCTGTTATTCTTGTTTTAATTGCTTTACCCTCCCTTCGAATTCTCTATCTTATAGACGAGATTAATGACCCCCACCTCACTATTAAAGCTATAGGCCATCAATGATATTGAAGCTATGAATATACTGATTATGAAGACTTGGGCTTCGATTCTTACATAATTCCAACTCAAGACTTAACCCCAGGTCAGTTCCGACTTCTTGAAACTGATCATCGAATAGTAGTTCCTATAGAATCCCCGATCCGTGTATTGGTCTCTGCTGAAGATGTCCTCCACTCTTGGGCCGTTCCATCCCTTGGTATTAAAATAGATGGAGTCCCAGGCCGCCTAAACCAAACTGCTTTTATTGCCTCTCGCCCGGGGGTATTTTATGGACAATGCTCCGAAATTTGTGGAGCTAATCACAGCTTTATGCCAATTGTTGTTGAAGCTGTTCCGCTTGAACACTTTGAACGCTGATCCTCTCTTATAATAGAAGACGCCTCACCAGGAAGCTAAATCTGGGCTACAGCGTTGGCCTTTTAAGCCAAAGATTGGTGCCTCCCAACCACCCCTGATGAAATGCCACAATTAAACCCCGCCCCCTGATTTATAATCTTATTATTTTCATGATTAATTTTCTTAACCGTTATCCCCACAAAAGTTCTAAACCATATTTCACCCAATGAACCAACCCCATTTAGCACGGATGAACATAAAGCCCAACCCTGAGACTGACCATGGCAATAAGCTTCTTTGACCAATTTGCAAGCCCCTCATGTCTAGGAATTCCTCTAATTGCTGTTGCCATCGCCCTACCTTGAGTAATATACCCAACCCCCTCAGCCCGATGAATTAATAACCGACTAATTACTATTCAGGGATGATTAATTAACCGTTTTACTAATCAATTGATACTTCCCCTAAATGTAGGAGGACACAAATGGGCCCTACTACTAGCCTCTCTGATAATTTTTTTAATTACAATTAATATGCTAGGGCTTTTACCATACACTTTTACCCCGACAACACAACTATCACTAAACATGGGATTTGCAGTCCCTCTGTGACTCGCTACAGTTCTTATTGGTATGCGCAATCAACCAACAGTGGCACTAGGCCATCTCCTGCCAGAAGGAACTCCTATCCCCCTGATCCCTGTTTTAATCATCATCGAGACAATTAGCTTATTTATTCGCCCACTAGCCCTAGGTGTACGGCTAACAGCCAACCTAACCGCAGGGCATTTACTAATTCAATTAATTGCCACCGCCGTATTTGTTCTCCTCCCCATAATGCCTACAGTAGCAATCCTGACTGCAACCGTCCTATTTCTGCTAACCCTGCTAGAAGTAGCTGTAGCTATAATTCAAGCATATGTATTTGTTCTTCTTCTAAGCTTATATCTTCAAGAAAACGTCTAATGGCCCACCAAGCACATGCGTATCATATGGTTGATCCTAGCCCATGACCACTAACCGGCGCAGTCGGAGCCCTATTAATGACATCCGGCCTAGCAATCTGATTCCACTTTCACTCAACTACTCTAATAACCCTCGGGTTGATTCTACTCCTCCTTACTATGTATCAGTGATGACGAGATATTATTCGTGAAGGAACCTTCCAAGGTCACCACACTCCCCCCGTACAAAAAGGCCTACGATATGGTATAATCCTTTTTATTACATCTGAAGTATTCTTTTTCCTGGGCTTCTTCTGGGCCTTCTATCACTCAAGCCTAGCACCCACTCCTGAGCTAGGAGGATGTTGACCCCCCACAGGAATTACACCACTAGACCCCTTTGAAGTCCCCCTACTTAACACAGCTGTCCTCCTGGCGTCTGGGGTTACAGTAACATGAGCGCACCACAGCCTTATAGAAGGTGAACGTAAACAAGCTATTCAATCTCTTGCACTCACCATCCTTTTAGGATTTTATTTTACAGCCCTTCAAGCAATAGAATATTACGAGGCTCCCTTTACAATTGCAGATGGCGTCTACGGGTCTACATTCTTTGTGGCTACAGGCTTCCATGGACTTCATGTAATTATTGGGTCTTCCTTCCTGGCTGTTTGTCTTCTTCGCCAAATCCAATACCACTTTACATCTGAGCACCACTTCGGCTTTGAAGCCGCCGCATGATACTGACACTTCGTCGACGTAGTATGACTATTCCTCTACGTATCAATTTATTGATGAGGCTCATATCTTTCTAGTATTTAAAGTTAGTACAAGTGACTTCCAATCACCCAGTCTTGGTTAAAACCCAAGGAAAGATAATGAACTTAATTACTACTATTTTAATTATTACAATAACCCTGTCACTAATTCTAGCAATTGTATCTTTTTGACTCCCTCAGATAAATCCAGACGCAGAAAAACTTTCACCTTATGAATGTGGGTTTGATCCCCTCGGGTCTGCTCGATTGCCATTTTCAATTCGATTTTTTCTAATCGCTATTCTCTTCCTCCTCTTTGATCTAGAAATTGCGCTACTACTTCCCCTACCTTGGGGAGATCAACTTTTTAACCCTGCCGGGACCCTTCTTTGGGCCTCAGCCGTACTTATTCTTCTGACACTGGGCCTGATTTATGAATGAACTCAGGGGGGCCTAGAATGAGCAGAGTAAGGGTGTTAGTCCAAAACAAGACCTCTGATTTCGGCTCAGAAAACCGCGGTTCAACTCCGTGACCCCCTTATGACACCCGTACACTTCAGCTTTAGCTCCGCCTTCATCCTAGGATTAATAGGCCTTACATTCCACCGCACCCACCTACTATCTGCACTACTATGCCTAGAAGGAATAATACTATCATTATTTATTGCGCTAGCCCTTTGGGCCCTACAATTTGAAATAACCGGATTTTCAGCGGCACCGATGCTACTTCTAGCATTTTCAGCCTGTGAAGCTAGTGCAGGCCTGGCCCTACTTGTTGCCACGGCCCGAACCCACGGAACCGACCGCCTACAAAACCTTAATCTTCTACAATGCTAAAAGTATTAATACCCACAATTATGCTATTTCCAACAATTTGATTATCATCCCCAAAATGATTATGATCAACAACAATTGCCCACAGCTTATTAATTGCCCTTACTAGCATATCATGGTTATCTTGGTCATCCGAGACAGGCTGATCTTCCTCTAACCTTTACTTAGCTACAGACCCATTATCCACACCCTTACTAGTTCTCACATGCTGACTTCTTCCACTTATAATTTTAGCTAGCCAGAATCACATTAGCCCAGAGCCCGTTAACCGCCAACGACTCTATATTACCTTATTGGTATTTTTACAAACCTTCCTAATTATAGCATTTGGTGCAACAGAAATTATCATATTTTATGTTATATTTGAAGCCACCCTCATCCCCACGTTAATTATTATCACTCGATGAGGAAATCAAACCGAACGCCTAAATGCAGGAACCTATTTCTTGTTTTATACACTAGCAGGGTCCCTGCCTCTTCTAGTGGCCCTTCTTCTCCTTCAACATTCAACCGGAACTCTTTCAATATTAATTCTACAATATTCACAACCTCTAACCCTTAATGCCTGAGGTCACAAAATCTGATGAGCTGGATGCCTAATTGCATTTCTTGTTAAAATACCACTCTACGGCGTTCACCTCTGACTCCCAAAGGCGCATGTTGAAGCCCCCGTGGCAGGATCCATAGTCCTTGCTGCAGTCCTCCTCAAGTTGGGGGGATATGGTATAATACGAATAATAGTTATACTAGACCCACTTTCTAAAGAACTGGCCTACCCCTTTATTATCCTAGCCCTATGAGGCATTATTATGACGGGCTCAATTTGCCTTCGACAGACGGACCTAAAATCCTTAATTGCCTATTCATCTGTTAGTCATATAGGACTGGTGGCAGGAGGAATTTTAATTCAAACGCCCTGAGGATTTACAGGCGCAATTATTCTGATAATTGCTCATGGCTTAGTATCATCTGCGCTATTCTGTCTGGCTAATACTGCCTATGAGCGAACACACAGCCGAACCATAATTCTTGCACGTGGATTACAAATAATCTTTCCTTTAACAGCAGTTTGATGATTTATTGCTAATCTGGCTAACCTAGCACTTCCCCCCCTACCAAATTTAATGGGAGAACTAACTATTATTTCTACCCTTTTCAATTGATCCCCATGAACTATTTTACTCACAGGAACTGGCACCTTAATCACCGCCGGTTATTCCCTATATCTTTTCCTTATATCTCAACGAGGCCCCACTCCAACCCATATTACAGGCCTCCCACCATTTCACACACGAGAACATCTATTAATGGCCCTTCATCTTATCCCAGTTATTCTTTTAATTGCTAAACCAGAGCTCATGTGAGGCTGATGCTACTAGTAAGTATAGTTTAAATAAAATATTAGATTGTGATTCTAAAGACAGGGGCTAAAATCCCCTTACTCACCGAGGAAAGCCCGAGGCAATAAGTACTGCTAATCCTTATAACCCACGGTTAAACTCCGTGGTTTCCTCGCGCTTTTAAAGGATAACAGCTCATCCGTTGGTCTTAGGAACCAAAAACTCTTGGTGCAAATCCAAGTAGAAGCTATGCACCCAACAACCCTAATTCTATCTTCCTCACTAATTCTAGTTATTGCTATTCTTATCTACCCGCTTTTAACCACCCTTTACCCTGAACCCAAAGACCAAAAATGAGCAATTGCACATGTTAAAACCGCTGTAAGCACTGCATTTCTAGTGAGTCTCTTACCATTAATAATTTTTCTAGACCAGGGGGCCGAAACAATTGTTACAAATTGACACTGAATAAATACCGCCCCCTTTGATATTAATGTTAGCTTTAAATTTGATAACTATTCCATTATCTTCACACCTATTGCCCTCTATGTAACCTGGTCTATTCTTGAATTTGCATCTTGATACATACACTCCGACCCACTCATAAACCGATTCTTTAAATACTTGCTTTTATTTCTTGTGGCCATAATTTTATTAGTTACAGCAAATAACATATTTCAACTTTTCATTGGCTGGGAGGGCGTAGGAATTATATCTTTCCTCCTCATTGGCTGGTGATACGGACGAGCAGATGCTAATACAGCAGCTCTACAAGCCGTTTTATATAATCGAGTAGGTGACATTGGCCTAATTATGACAATGGCCTGACTTGCAATAAATTTTAACTCATGAGAAATTCAACAAATCTTCTTCCTGTCAAAAAACTTTGACATAACCCTTCCCCTTCTTGGTCTAATCCTGGCCGCAACTGGAAAATCTGCCCAGTTTGGACTTCACCCTTGGCTACCCTCTGCCATGGAGGGCCCCACGCCAGTATCTGCCCTACTTCACTCTAGTACCATAGTTGTTGCCGGAATTTTTCTTCTTATTCGCCTTCACCCCCTTATAGAGGACAACAACCTTGCACTAACAACCTGTCTCTGCCTTGGAGCCCTCACAACCCTATTTACAGCAGCCTGTGCCCTCACCCAAAATGATATTAAAAAGATTGTTGCATTTTCTACATCAAGTCAACTAGGATTAATAATAGTTACCATTGGCCTGAATCAACCTCAGCTAGCATTCCTTCATATTTGTACACACGCCTTCTTTAAAGCTATGCTATTCCTATGTTCCGGATCAATTATTCATAGCCTAAATGATGAACAAGATATCCGTAAGATAGGAGGCCTCCAAAACCTAATACCACTTACCTCCACTTGTCTTACAATTGGCAGCCTAGCACTAACAGGTACTCCTTTCCTGGCCGGCTTTTTTTCAAAGGATGCCATTATTGAAGCCCTGAATACCTCCCACCTTAACGCCTGAGCCCTAATTCTTACACTTATTGCCACCTCTTTTACCGCAGTTTATAGCTTCCGCGTAGTATATTTTGTTACAATGGGCACCCCCCGATTCTTGGCCTTATCACCCATTAATGAAAACAACCCATCAGTTATTAATCCCATTAAACGACTTGCCTGAGGAAGCATTATTGCTGGACTAATTATTACGTCTAACTTCCTACCCTCAAAGACACCTGTCATAAGTATACCACTCGCCCTCAAATTAGCCGCCTTATTAGTTACAATTATTGGCCTACTTGTAGCCCTTGAATTAAGTGCTCTAACTAATAAACAATTTAAAATTACACCAGTAATGCCTCTGCACCATTTTTCAAATATATTAGGATTTTTTCCCATAATTATTCACCGAATCACCCCCAAACTTAATTTAACCCTGGGACAATCAATTGCTACCCAACTGGTTGATCAAACATGATTTGAAGCCTCGGGCCCAAAGGGGGCATCTTCACTTCAAGTAAAAATAGCTAAAACCGTAAGTGATATACAACAAGGCATGATTAAAACTTATCTTACAATTTTCCTTTTAACCACAACTATTGCTATTCTTCTGGCCATAAATTAAATTAGACTGCTCGGAGAGAACCTCGACTTAGCCCTCGAGTCAATTCTAAAACTACGAATAAAGTTAAAAGTAACACCCATGCACAAATTACTAATATACCCCCTCCCGATGAGTACATCATAGCTACCCCACTAGTATCACCCCGCAACATAGAAAACTCCTTAAAAGAGTCAATAACCATTCATGAGCCCTCATATCACCCCTCACAAAAGAAATTTACTAATAAGCCTACACCAATTAAGTAAACCAAGACATATCCTAACACAGAGCGGTCCCCTCAAGACTCCGGAAATGGCTCAGCAGCCAAAGCTGCGGAATAAGCGAATACTACAAGCATTCCACCTAAATAAATTAAAAAAAGAACTAAAGATAAAAAAGACCCCCCATGGCTAATTAATACACCACACCCAACCCCAGCCGCTACTACCAAACCTAAAGCAGCAAAATAAGGTGCCGGATTAGAAGCAACAGCCACCAACCCAACAACTAAAGCTATTAACAGTAAAGATACTAAATAAGTCATAATTCTCACTCGGACTTTAACCGAGACCAGTGACTTGAAGAACCACCGTTGTTATTCAACTATAAGAACCCTTTAATGGCAAGCCTACGAAAAACTCACCCACTATTTAAAATTGCTAACGATGCATTAGTTGACCTCCCAGCTCCCTCCAACATTTCAGTTTGATGAAATTTTGGATCACTATTAGGATTATGCCTAATTACCCAAATCTTAACAGGGCTATTCCTAGCCATACATTATACATCTGACATCACCACTGCTTTTTCATCCGTAGCCCACATCTGCCGAGATGTAAATTATGGCTGACTAATCCGAAATATTCATGCAAATGGTGCATCATTCTTTTTCATTTGTATTTATATCCATATTGCTCGAGGACTATACTATGGGTCCTACCTCTATAAAGAAACTTGAAATATTGGAGTTGTTCTCCTTCTACTTATTATGATAACAGCATTTGTGGGCTACGTCCTCCCATGGGGACAAATGTCCTTTTGAGGGGCTACAGTAATTACTAATCTTCTATCTGCAGTTCCTTACGTAGGGAATGCCCTAGTTCAGTGAATCTGAGGTGGATTTTCCGTAGATAATGCTACTTTAACACGATTCTTTGCTTTTCATTTTCTTCTACCCTTTATTATTGCTGCAGCCACCATTTTACATCTACTTTTCCTTCATGAAACAGGCTCAAATAACCCCATAGGATTAAATTCTGACGCAGATAAAGTCTCATTTCACCCCTATTTTTCATATAAAGACTTATTAGGCTTTGCAGTTGTTCTTTTAGCCCTCACATCCCTATCATTATTCTCCCCTAATCTCTTAGGTGATCCAGATAACTTTACACCTGCAAACCCCCTAGTGACACCACCTCACATTAAACCAGAGTGATACTTCCTATTTGCCTATGCCATTCTTCGATCAATCCCTAATAAACTAGGAGGAGTCTTAGCCTTGCTATTCTCAATTCTAGTCCTAATGGTTGTACCCATCCTCCACACATCAAAACAGCGAGGCTTAGCATTCCGGCCAATCACACAATTTCTTTTCTGAGCCTTAGTAGCTGATATACTTATCCTAACATGAATTGGAGGGATGCCAGTTGAACACCCATTTATTATTATTGGTCAACTTGCATCAATTCTATACTTTACTCTATTTCTAGTCTTAATTCCACTGGCGGGGTGACTAGAAAACAAGGCATTAGAATGAGCTTGCCCTAGTAGCTTAGCCTTAAAGCATCGGTCTTGTAATCCGAAGATCGGAGGTTAAAGTCCTCCCTAGCGCCAGAAAAGGGAGATTTTAACTCCCACCACTGGCTCCCAAAGCCAGTATTCTAAATTTAACTATTTTCTGCTTATGGTATAGTACATATTATGCATAATATTACATTAATGTATTAGTACATTAATGTATAATCACCTATTAACTAAATAGACCATAAAGCAAGTAATAATTACTAAGGTGTGCATAAGTCATAATATTATATATATTACATTCTGTCCAACAATCACTACAAGGAATATCCCCATTACTATTGACCTCAAAATTTTCCTTGAATAACCCAACTAACATCTATACCGTAAATATTAATGTAGTAAGAAACCACCAACCAGTTTATATAATTGCATATCATTAATGATGGGTCAGGGACAATAACTGCGAGGTAACACTTAGTGAACTATTACTGGCATTTGGTTCCTATTTCAGGGACATAACTGCATAACTCCACCCTCGGATAATTATATCTGGCATCTGATTAATGGTGTGGTACATACGACTCGTTACCCACCAAGCCGGGCGTTCTCTTATATGCATAACGTTCCCTTTTTTGGTCTACCTTTCCTATACATCTCAAAGTGCAGGCACAACTGACAAATTAAGGTTGAACATTTTTCTTGCATGCAGTTAATGTGAATGAATGATGGAAAGACATAACTTAAGCATTGCATATATAGAATTCAGGTGCATAACCTATTCTTATTCAATACAGCTTTATACTATGTGCCCCCTTTTGGTTTCTGCGCGACAAACCCCCCTACCCCCCTACGCTGGGCGATTCCTGTTTATCCTTGTCAAACCCCGAAACCAAGGAAGACTCGACTAAGCGTATCAAAATCAACAAATTACAGTAGGTGTTGACTTATGCCACCACGTTATATATATATACATCATATAAATTATACACGCAATGAATTTTTTTAAACACCTAAAAATTAGGACTAAAAATTAATAAAATTCTTTCAATACTAACATATCAGATAATAAATGA